AACCGAATTAGATTGTCTGATGATAAGAGGAAAATAAAATATTTAACTAAAATATATGATCCTTTCTTGAATGGACCTTTTCGTGGACAAAGCTTTTCACCATCAATTCAAAATGAAACTTACACAACAAATTCCATTTTGATAAATAAGATTCATGGTCTCCTTCTTTCTATTAATAGTAATTATCCAGAAATGGAACAGAAAATAGATCAATTTGATAGAAAATTTTTATTAACTGAAATTGGTTTTTTTTTTAACTTAATGAGTCAATTTTCGGAAAAATCCGTATCAAGTTTTAATTTTGACGGACTTTATTTATTTCCAGAACATGAACAAGTAAAAATATATTCCGAAGAAAAAAAAAGAAAAAAAGAATTCTTATTCGAGGCAATTAGAACTGATCGGAACAACCAAACCATTTTTAATAGAAAGAAATGTAGTGAAATAAACGAAATCAGTAAACAAGTTCCTCGATGGTCATACGAGTTAATCGACGAATTGGAGCAAATGACGGAAAGACTAACAAAAGAGGCTCAGATTCGTTCCCCAAAAGCCGAACGTATGGTAATATTTAATGGGAATACAGATTCACTGAGTTTGAATCTTGGTGCTAGAAATAACAATGACGCTATTTCTGAACAGGACCTAGATCACGAATTTTTTCTAGTAAATTTTTTACGCGAACCAGATTATGACCGAGATATAATTAAGGGATCTATGCGCCCTCTAAGGCGTAAAATAGCGACAACGAAACTTATTCAAGGAAATGGACAGGCCCATTCCCCCACTTTTTTGGAGATAGTAGACCCATTCTTTTTTCTTTTTGGTGATCTTTTCGATGATCTATCCCAATATTTGAAAGAAATGTTCAGGAAACCTGGTACTGACAATTCAGAATTTGTGGAGTTTCAGAAAAGGATCGAACACAAATACGAAGAGGACGCCAAAGACGAGGCTGAAATAAGACTTAGAAAAATAGAAGAAGACTGGGAAAGTATTCTATATGGTCTAATAATTAGAAGTTTTGTATTACTAATCCAATCTTTTTTTAGAAAATATATTCTACTACCTTCATTGATAATAACTAAAAATATCATTCGTATCCTATTATTTCAAAATGCCGAATGGTCAGAAGATTTTAGGGATTGGAGCAGGGAAGTTCATATTAAATGCACCTATCAGGGCATTCCAGTATCCCACAAAGAATTGCCAAAAAACTGGTTCGACGAGGGTATTCAGATAAGGATCTTATCCCCTTTTGTTCTGAAACCTTGGCACAAATCTAAGGTACAATCTACTGAAAAAAAAAGAAAAAAAGATCCACAGAAAAAAAAATATACTGAAAACAAAAACTTCTGGTTTTTAACAGGTTATGGAACACTAGTAGAATCGTACCTTGATGAGGGTTTCCCAAGAGACCCACTTTCAATTTTTCGTCCCGTTTTAAAAACAATAAGCAAACAATTGAAAAAAGATTTGAAAAAGCGTTTTTTTCTAGTTCTAAAATTTTTAAATGAAAGAAAAAAATGGTTTCGAACTATGTTAAAAAAAATAGAAAACTGGAACATCAAAAGGATTCTTAAAAGTATTCTATTTAGGTTCAAAACAATAGATGAAACAATAGATGAAACAATAGATGAACTGAGTGAAAGCAAAAAAACTTCAACAATCAGTAAGAATAATTCAAAGATTGAGGAATCACCCGTTAAAATGGAATCTATTAATTGGACAAATTCTTCATTCACAGAAAAAAGGATAAAAGAGCTTAATGTTAAAACAAAGGCAATCATAAAACAAATAGAAACAATGACAGAAGAAAAAAAAGAGGGGATTCTAACTTCAGAGATCAATTTGAATTCGAACAAAACTACTTATGATGCTAAAAGATTAGAATTACAAAAAAATAGTTTGCAAATCTTACAAAGAAGATTTGTTCGATTAATACGTAAATCCTATTCTTTTTTCAAAATTTTCATAGAAGGGGTATACATAGATATCCTTTTATGTATCAGTAGTATTGCTAGGATCCATCGACAACGTTTTCTTGATTTTCTTGAATCAACAGACAAAATACTAAATGTAAAAAAATCCATTAAAAAAAAAAAAATGGAAGAAAGAGTTGAAAATCTAAGTATAATTTCACTTATGTCGATTATAGACAAATCTGGGAATATTACGAATATGAATTCACAGAATTCTTGGGATGTATCTTCTTTGTCACAAGCATATGTATTTTATAAATTATCACAAATCCAAGTTAGTAATGGATATAATCTTAAGTTAAGATCTATTTTTGAATCTCCTGGAAGATCTTTTTTTCTTAAGAATGAAATAAAGGATTATTTTTTTAGAATACAAGGAACATATAATTCCAAATTAAGACATAAGAAACGTCCCGATTCGTTAATGAATCAATGGACAAATTGGTTAAAGGTTCATTATCAATATGATTTACCTGAAAACAGATGGTCGAGATTAGTATCACAAAACTGGAGGAATAGAATCAATGAACATCGTGTGGCTCAAAATAAAGATTTAGTTGAATATGATTCATATGAAAAAAATCAATTAATTCTTTCCAAAAAACAAGAACAAGAAGGAGACTTATTAAAAATAGAAATTCAAAACAAAATTAAAAAACAATATAGATATGATCTTTTCTCCTATCAATATCTTCATTTTGCGGATAAGAAAAAATCCTATATTTATGGATATAGATCACCGCAAGGAAACAAAAACCAAGCGATTTCTTATAATTACAACATCTCTATCCAAAATTATCTAGAAGAATATGATATTCTAGATATGGAAAAAAATCGGGAAAAAAATCTGGATAGAAAGTATTTCAATTGGATCGGAATGAATGTAAAAAGGAAAAAGACTTCTATACAGAAGGATGAATTCCTTATTCCCGGATTTTGGTTCTTTTCAAAATTAAGAAAAATTTATTGTGCATATAAGATGAATCCTTGGATCTTACCAATCAAATTCTTTGTTTTGCAGCTTGATAATTTAGAGTTAACAACGGAAGAATACGTGAATACACTAGATGAAGATGAAGATCTTAAATCTGGCTCATACTATTATAAAGGATCTGATTTTAAATACAGGACCGATCTAAGGGGAGAACGGGATTTCTTACTATCAAAATATTTGGGTTTTCATTTGCACTGTGATAGTTCCGACGAAGAAATAGGAATGGATAATACCAACTTATTTTGTCTCATGATTAGAATGCTAAATTTTAAAAAAATTGTAATAATGTCGATTAAAAAGCTAGACCTAGATCTAGAAATGATGGTTGATTCACTTACGAAGGATTTTTGTTATACAGAATGTAGGGACACTGAGGACTTGAAGGAAAGGCTAACCTTTTTTATTGAACCTATTCGCCTGCCTATAAAAAAGCATGAACAATCTCTTCTATATCAAACCATAAGACTACCGTTGATTCATAAGAGTAAGAGCCGAAAAAGTTGGAGTTGGAAAAAGAAAAAAAGTCGTGTTGATCAAAAGATAACAGAAAATAAAGATAAAAATCTTTATGATTTGTTTGTTCCTGAAAATCTTTTGTCCACTAGACGCCGTAGAGAATTGAGAATTCTAACTTGTTTCAATCCTAGGAATAGAAATACTGTGCATAGAAAAACAATAAATGACAATGAGAATCAAATCAAAAATGTTTCTCAAGTTTTGGCTAAAAATAAAGATCTTGATAGCGAAACAAAAAAACTAATGAATTTTAAATTATTTCTTTGGCCAAATTATCGATTAGAAGATTTAGCTTGTATAAACCGCTATTGGTTTAATACCCATAATGGAAGCCATTTCAGTATATTAAGGATACATATGTATCCTCGATTGAAAGATTAATTTAGAATCTACATTTATCTTCTATATTATCATTATCATAATATTTTTTGTAACATATCTGATATGTGAATAAATATATATAAATAAATAAAAATATAAATTTTTATTTATTTATATATATTTATTTATATTTTTATATAAATAAATAAAAATTTATATTTAAATAAAAAAAAGAAATCCGATGGTCTTATTTTTATTTGAAATAGACAAGACAATATAATTTTTTATTTATTCAATTAATAAATATAGTATTTATTTTTTTATCTATTTGATTTTATCTATTTGAATTACATTCCTTAATAATATAATAATATAATTGATTTGAAAAAAAAAAATTTAAGATAATTTTATATACAAAATGAAAAATTAGTGTCATTACTATTACTGATCAATAAAAATATCTACCAAAAGCGAGGGGGAGAGAAAAGCTTTCATTTCATTTTATGATAAAAAATTCATTTATACCTGTTATTTCACAAAAAAAAAAAAAAGAAGAAAACCCCGGATCAGTTGAATTTCAAGTATTCAATTTCCATAATAAGATACTAAGACTTACTTCACATTTGGAATTACACCCAAAAGACTATTTATCTCAAAGGGGTTTACATATAATTCTAGGAAAACGGCAACGACTACTGTCTTATTTGTCAAAGAAAAATAAAATACGTTATAAAAAATTAATAAATAAGTTGGGTATTCGGGATTCACAAATTCGTTAATTTCAAGAATCATTTTCAATTATTCGATTTATTAGATCCTGAATTTTGATGAACTTTTTTTTTAACGATTCATGGAAGAATGAATCGAGGAAAAACCTATGAATGTGCCAGTTACAAGAAAAGACCTCATGATAGTCAATATGGGGCCTCAACACCCATCAATGCATGGTGTTCTTCGACTTATTGTTACTCTGGATGGTGAAGATGTTATTGATTGTGAACCAATATTGGGTTATTTACACAGAGGTATGGAAAAAATTGCGGAAAATCGAACAATTATACAATATCTGCCTTATGTAACACGTTGGGATTATTTAGCTACTATGTTCACAGAAGCAATAACCGTAAATGGACCGGAACAATTGGGAAATATTCAAGTACCTAAAAGAGCCAGCTATATACGAGTAATTATGTTGGAATTAAGTCGCATAGCTTCTCATCTACTATGGCTGGGACCTTTTATGGCAGATATTGGTGCACAAACCCCCTTTTTCTATATTTTTAGAGAAAGAGAATTAATATATGATCTATTTGAAGCTGCGACAGGTATGAGAATGATGCATAATTATTTTCGTATTGGAGGAGTAGCGGCTGATCTACCTTATGGTTGGATAGATAAATGTTTTGATTTTTGCAATTATTTTTTAACAAGGGTTATTGAATATCAAAAACTGATTACGCGAAATCCAATTTTTTTAGAACGAGTTGAAGGCGTAGGTGTTGTTGGTAGAGAGGAAGTTATAAATTGGGGGTTATCAGGACCGATGCTTCGGGCTTCCGGAATACAATGGGATCTACGTAAAGTCGATAATTATGAGTGTTACGAGGAATTTGATTGGGAAGTTCAATGGCAAAAAGAAGGAGATTCATTAGCTCGTTATTTAGTTCGAATTGGTGAAATGATGGAATCCATTAAAATTATTCAACAGGCTTTGGAAGGAATTCCAGGTGGGCCATATGAAAATTTAGAAATTCGCTCCTTTGATAGAGAAAAGGAGCCAGAATGGAATGATTTTGAATATCGATTCATTGGTAAAAAATCGTCTCCGACTTTTGAATTGCCCAAACAAGAACTTTATGTGAGAGTTGAGGCCCCCAAGGGGGAATTAGGAATTTTTCTACTAGGAGATCAGAATGGTTTTCCTTGGAGATGGAAAATTCGTCCACCTGGTTTTATCAATTTGCAAATTCTTCCTCAATTAGTTAAAAGAATGAAATTGGCTGATATTATGACAATACTAGGTAGCATAGATATCATTATGGGAGAAGTTGATCGTTGAAATGATAATTGATACAACGGAAGTCCAAGATATAAATTCTTTTTCCGGATTGGAATCTTTCAAAGAGGTCTATGGAATTCTATGGATACTTGTACCTATTTTGATTCTTGTATTGGGAATCACAATAAGTGTACTAGCAATTGTATGGTTAGAAAGAGAAATATCTGCAGGGATACAACAGCGTATTGGACCCGAATACGCTGGTCCTTTTGGAATTCTTCAAGCTCTAGCAGACGGAACAAAACTACTATTCAAAGAGAATCTTATTCCATCTAGGGGAGATATTCGTTTATTCAGTATCGGACCATCCATATCAGTAATATCAATTCTAATAAGTTATTCAGTAATTCCCTTTGGCTATAACTTTGTTTTATCTGATTTCAATATCGGTGTTTTTTTATGGATTGCTATTTCGAGTATTGCTCCCATTGGACTTCTTATGTCAGGATATGGGTCAAATAATAAATATTCCTTTTTGGGTGGTCTACGAGCTGCTGCTCAATCGATTAGTTATGAAATACCATTAACTTTATGTGTCTTATCAATATCTCTACGTGCGATTCGTTGAAACCCAAAAAGCTATTCGATGCTATTGCTATGCTCCTCTCTTTATAGTACTATATAGCAAAGGAGTCGAATAAATTAAATAGAAACCTTCATTATCTTAATTTGATTTTTCACAATTCGGATTGAAGAACTAAATTAGATAGTTATATGAGTGAAAAAAAACAGCTTATATTGAATAAAATTTCAGAATACTCTATTACCTATAGTTAACAGATAGTATGATGATTTTAAATGGCAGTCAAAATATTGAGTCTCATTTTCTATGTATAAGAATGAAGTCAAATAAAATAAATTATAAAGAGAAGAGGACATTTAACCCAAGATTGGAGAATATTTTTCATCCTGTTTTGAAGCGGGCTCAAAAGACCAACCTTATTGAGTTTTAGTTATCATTTGTATGATCCTAGATGTATTAAATTAAAATTAATAAGGGGTTAATAAAAAAAAAGAGTGGATGGTTAGAAACACCAAGATACACAAAGGATTAGTAACACAGATTTTGTAAATTATCCAAAAGACAATTTACGCATAATAGAAAAAGAATACTAATTGGGGCTTTAAGTTGGTAGAAAAAATCAAGCAGTACTCCCCATAACTCCGATCCAGAGTATGCTTCCATCCACTGATTAAATAAATTACTATCAGGAACGAAAAAATCCTTTAAAATTTTTTAAGTCCCTTTTTCATAGCACAAACAAAGAAGAATAGGAACGAAAAAAGAAGAAGAAATCATAAACGAAAAGCAGATCTCTTTTTTGTGCTATGATTTCTTATATCCATATTCATATTCATGGAGATCAAATTCACATGATAATTAAGAAACGAATGTGTAATTCTTTTTCGTAATTCAAAATGCCGAGGGTTATGGATAATTCTAAAAGAGTATTTTATTGAAGAATTCAGTTATTACTCAACAAATTCAAATTTCGATTTTTAAGGGATGAGATCAATTCAGAAGTGCCTTATTGTATGTTTTATTAAAATGGATTTATCTTTCGTATTTAGTTATTTCTAGAACAGACAGAATTGAATTGGTCTAATTCAGAACCGTTTGATAGATTTAAATCTTCTATATCTTATGGATATGGATATATCACGAGATAAAGAATCGTCCCGGTCCTTATATTTACTTAAGGCTTTCCAGGAGCCGTATGAGGTGAAAATCTCATGTACGGTTCTGTAATAGAGATGGGAACAGTAATGTTATCACCGACTAGGATTATCTAACAGTTTAAGTACAGTTGATATAGTTGATGCGCAATCAAAATATGGTTTTTGGGGGTGGAATTTGTGGCGTCAACCTATCGGTTTCATTGTTTTTCTAATTTCTTCACTAGCAGAATGTGAAAGATTACCTTTTGATTTACCAGAAGCAGAAGAAGAATTAGTAGCGGGTTATCAAACAGAATATTCGGGTATTCGATTTGGTTTATTTTACGTTGCTTCCTATTTAAACCTTTTAATTTCTTCATTATTTGTAACAGTTCTTTACTTGGGCGGTTCAAATATCTCTATTCCGTACATATTCGTTTCTGAGTTTTTTGAAATCAATAAAACATATGGAGTTTTTGGAACTACAATTGATCTCTTTATTACATTAGCTAAAACTTATTTTTTCTTATTCGTTTCTATCATAACAAGATGGTCTTTGCCTAGGCTAAGAATGGATCAATTATTAAATCTTGGATGGAAATTTCTTTTACCTATTTCTCTCGGTAATCTATTATTAACAACTTCGTCTCAATTGTTTTCACTGTAAAAGATTTATTTTCTATATTCATAACTTGTCTCAAATAAGAGAAAGAAATAAAACAAAAATATTCATAGATATTTACGATATGTTCCTTATGGTAACTGGGTTCATGAATTATGGTCAACAAACAGTCCGAGCTGCAAGGTACATTGGTCAAAGTTTCATGATTATCTTATCTCACGCAAATCGTTTACCTGTAACTATTCAATATCCTTATGAAAAATTAATCACATCGGAACGTTTCCGCGGTCGAATCCATTTTGAATTTGATAAATGCATTGCTTGTGAAGTATGTGTTCGTGTATGTCCTATAGATTTACCCGTTGTTGATTGGAAACTGGAAACTGATATTCGAAAGAAACGATTGCTAAATTACAGTATTGATTTCGGAATCTGTATTTTTTGTGGTAACTGTATTGAGTATTGCCCAACAAATTGTTTATCAATGACTGAAGAATATGAACTTTCAACTTATGATCGTCACGAATTGAACTATAATCAAATTGCTTTGGGCCGTTTACCAATGTCAGTAATTGATGATTATACAATTCGAACAATTCAAATAAAATAAAAAAAGAGAATTTTTTATAATTAAAAATTATTTTTATTCTTAGAAAATAAAAAAGAAAATCAGAATAGTATAGAATAGACTATATATATAACTCTATAAATAATGATAATCTATATATATATATTCTATAGAATATATAAGAGAATAATCAAAATAGAATAAAAAAAATGAAAATTAATAATTTATGTTATATCTACTTTTCTATTTTTGTTTTAATATAGTTTCAAACTAATCTTTAGTATAAGACTGGAATGACATTGATTATCTAACTGTAACTATATATCAATCAATTCAAACTCCTTAGGATTTTTTTTCAATGCAAAAAAAAAATTAAGTATATAAAATTTTTTTTCCTGGTCATATCAATACGGTCATGAAATTTCGATTTCTTTGTCTTTTTTTTTTACATATAATGGATTTGCCTGAAACGCTACACGATTTTCTTTTAGTCTTTCTGGGATCGGGTATTATATTAGGAAGTCTAGGAGTAGTATTACTTACCAACCCTATTTTTTCTGCTTTTTCGTTGGGACTGGTTCTTGTTTGTATATCCTTATTATATATTTTATCAAACTCCCATTTTGTAGCTGCATCACAGCTACTTATTTACGTGGGAGCTATTAACATTTTAATCATATTTGCTGTGATGTTCATGAATAGTTCCGAATATTACCAAGATTTTAATCTTTGGACTGTTGGGGATGGAATTACTTTGATAGTTTGTACAAGTATTTTTGTTTCACTAATAACTATTATTTCAGATACTTCATGGTACGGAATTATTTGGACTACAAGACCAAATCAGATTATTGAGCAAGATTTGATAAGTACTAGTCAACAAATTGGAATTCATTTATCAACCGATTTTTTTCTTCCATTTGAACTAATTTCAATAATTCTTTTAGTTGCTTTGATAGGTGCAATTGTTGTAGCTCGCCAGTAAAAAATCTTTCTAGAATTAGTAATATATATAAATCAAGATTATATATATTTTTTTTTTCAATTCTATGTTATGTATAAACTCTTTTTTTTTATTGCCAATATATTCTTTTGTTCCAGACTTGGTATATTCTTTAGTCAATTGAATCTGTTGAATTGTTGTTCATATTGAAATGAATCAAAATTAATAAGGAGTTGGTCAATGATGCTCGAACATGTACTTGTTTTGAGTGCCTATTTATTTTCTATTGGTATCTATGGATTGATCACGAGCCGAAATATGGTTAGAGCCCTTATGTGTCTTGAACTTATACTGAATGCAGTTAATATAAATCTCGTAACTTTTTCTGATTTTTTTGATAATCGCCAATTAAAAGGAAATATTTTTTCAATTTTTGTTATAGCTATTGCAGCCGCTGAAGCAGCTATCGGACTGGCTATTGTTTCCGCAATTGCTCGTAACAGAAAATCAACCCGTATCAATCAATCGAATTTGTTGAATAAATAGCATTAATTAATCATAATTAATTAAAAAAAATTCAATTCAATCAAAATAGTGAGTGTAATATTTATCAATTCAAATTAATATGTATTCTACACAACTTATGATCGTGTTTGCATTGCCTAAATCATAAGAAATCAAAGTATCCTGGTCCTCTTCTATTCCTTCTTCTAAATTTATCTAGACATCTTTTTTGATTAACAATTAACAATATTATAACAAATCATTGATTCATCTGGTATATAAATATATGATTCATTTACGAGTTTACTAGATCGATAATTTTCATTTTTTATGTTCAAAAATTACTATAGATACAATGTCACATTCAGTAAAGATTTATGATACATGTATAGGATGTACTCAATGTGTCCGAGCTTGTCCCACAGATGTATTAGAAATGATACCTTGGGATGGATGTAAAGCTAAGCAAATAGCTTCTGCCCCAAGAACAGAGGACTGTGTTGGTTGTAAGAGGTGTGAGTCCGCTTGTCCGACGGATTTCTTAAGTGTTCGGGTTTATTTAGGGCCTGAAACAACTCGAAGTATGGGTCTAGCTTATTGATACGTTTCAAAAAACACCACACGAATACGTTTTTTTACTGGCAAAAACCCGTGCTCAAAAAAAAAATACAAAATATTTTTTTTTTGAGCACGGGCTTTTCTGGCCCAAGTGTATCTTATTTTTATGACGAATTATTTTCCTTGGTTAACAATAGTTGTAGTTTTCCCAATAGCCGCAGGTTCCTTAATTTTCTTATTCCCTCATAGGGGAAATAAGGTAATTAGGTGGTATAGCATTTGTATATGCTTAATCGATCTCCTTCTAACAACCTATGCATTTTGTTATCATTTCCAATTGGATGATCCACTAATTCAACTGACGGAGAATTATAAATGGATCAATTTTTTTGATTTTTACTGGAGATTGGGAATAGATGGACTCTCTATAGGACCTATTTTACTGACGGGATTTATAACTACTTTAGCCACTTTAGCGGCTCAGCCGGTTACTCGAGAATACCAATTATTCTATTTCCTGATGTTAGCAATGTATAGCGGTCAAATCGGACCATTTTGTTCTCGAGACATTTTACTTTTTTTCATCATGTGGGAATTGGAATTAATTCCCGTTTATCTACTTTTAGCCATGTGGGGGGGAAAGAAACGTTTGTATTCAGCTACAAAGTTTATTTTGTACACTGCAGGAGGTTCCGTTTTTTTATTAATGGGAATTCTGGGTATCGGTTTATATGGTTCTAATGAACCAACATTAAATTTTGAAACATTAACTAATCAATCGTATCCTGTGGCGCTAGAAATAATATTCTATACGGCATTTCTTATTGCTTTTGCTGTCAAATCGCCGATTATACCCTTACATACATGGTTACCAGATACCCACGGAGAGGCACATTACAGCACTTGTATGCTTTTAGCCGGAATCTTATTAAAAATGGGAGCATATGGGTTGGTTCGAATTAATATGGAATTATTTTCCCACGCTCATTCAATATTTTGCCCCTGGTTAATGATATTAGGTTCTATTCAAATAATCTATGCCGCTTCAACATCTTTTGGTCAACGTAATTTAAAAAAAAGAATAGCTTATTCTTCGGTATCTCATATGGGTTTCATAATTCTAGGAATTGGTTCTATAAGTGATACTGGGCTCAACGGGGCCATTTTACAAATAATATCTCATGGATTTATTGGGGCTGCCCTTTTTTTCTTGGCAGGAACTAGTTATGATAGACTACGTCTTCTTTATCTTGACGAAATGGGCGGAATGGCTATCCCAATGCCAAAAATATTCACGATTTTCACTATCTTATCGATGGCTTCTCTTGCATTGCCGGGCATGAGCGGTTTTGTTGCCGAATTGATAGTTTTTTTTGGAATAATTACTAGTCAAAAATATCTTTTCATGATGAAAATACTAATTACTTTTGTAACCGCAATTGGAATGATATTAACTCCTATTTATTTATTATCTATCTTACGGCAGATGTTCTATGGATACAAGTTTTTTAATACACCAAACTCTTATTTTTTTGATTCTGGGCCGAGAGAATTATTTATTTCGATTTCTATCCTTATACCCGTAATAGGTATTGGTATTTATCCGGATTTCATTTTTTCATTCTCGGTTGACAAGGTTGAAGCTATTCTAGCTAATTTTTGATAGAGCATTTTCATGAATAAATGCATCAAAAAGAGAAAAAAACCTTATGAAAAAGAATATTTTTCTGTTAGATTCACTTAAAAAAAAAAAAATTGAAATTCTAATCCAATATGTTTGTTGTTTGTGAGAACCCCTTGAATCATTACATTACTTGATTGAAAGGGTTCTCCACGATTTATGGAAAGTAAATATTTATATGCTTTCCATAGTTTTATTTCTCAGGTTCTTTACTCATTGAAATTTAATTAGATGTAAATGAACCATAACTATGTAGTCCTATTCCTAATAGATTGATCCCCAAATAACATATCCAAATTATAAGAAATCCGATAGAGGCCACTATTGAAGAATTTACACCTTCCAATTTTTGAGTTTTTCGAGTATGTAAATAAATCGCGAATATGGTCCAAGTAATAAAAGCCCAAGTTTCCTTTGGATCCCAATTCCAATAGGACCCCCATGCCTCGTTAGCCCATACTGCCCCTGAAAGAATACCTATCGTTAAAAACAGAAAACCCAGACTAATAATACGATAACCCCAACGATCCAATTGTTGAATAAATTGAGACCTATAATAATTTCGAGAAGAATAAAAAGATGTTTTTCGTAAAACATTGTTTCTTTCATTCATATTCATGTATTTTATTTTGACAAAATCAACTGATTTATTTAAAAAATCCAAATTCTTGGTAAAAGCAAGAATTTGGATGGCTTCTTGAAACGTAATGACTAAAATAGCTACTGATAATAATGATCCACATAAAAGAGCTGCATAGCCCAATATCATCATACTTACGTGCATCATTAGCCAATGGGATTGTAGAGCGGGTACTAATATTACAGATTGATGCATTTTGGTTAAAAGACCCGAAGTCGCAAAGCCTTGGGTAAAAATAACACTTGGTGCGATTATTGTACTTAAAAGGTTTTTCTCCTTTTTAAAACACGGAACCATATGAAAAATGGAAAAACCCCATGAAAGAAAGATTAGTGATTCATATAAATCACTAAATGGTAAATGGCCCGAAAAAAACCAACGAGTAATTAACAATCCCGTTACACAGAAAAAAGTTATTATCATGGCTTTTTTGGACAAATCATATAATCCTACAATTTCATTGACTAATAAGGTTATCAAATGAATTGAAATAACAATTGATATGACGGAAAACGATATATGGGTTAATATATGCTCTAAAGTTGAAAATATCATATCTATAATGAAAATAAATATCTATAATGAAAATAAAAAAGGTATGAATACTAGGAATAGAAATAGGGAATTGAATTCATTATAGGACTTCTTCTTTTCAAATTTTAAAAATATAGGATAGGATGCCATGCCGCTACTCGGACTCGAACCGAGATGCTCTAGCACTGCTTCCTAAGAGCAGCGTGTCTACCAATTTCACCATAGCGGCTTACTCGAAATCATAATAACCAACTCTTTAGTCAATCGTCGAGATTGAAAGAATCGCTTAAAGTGCACTATTTATTTAGTCCATTTCTTTACTAAACATTTAGTATAAATTGATAATAAGAAGTAAATTTAAAATTTGTATTTATTCGAATATCAAAAATATGAAAAAAATTAGATTCTATATATTTAGAATATATATAATATATTCTAAATATATGTTCCATATTCTATACTAGTATTAGTATAAAATGAGTATTAAAGAATACTCTTTGAATCGAGCTAATTTATATTATTCCAATCCAACTTTTTTATTTGTTACAAAAAAAACTTTTTGATTTACCTGTAAAAATGGATTGAGCTAATGAAAAGGCTTTCAATGCTGTCCAATATCCCTTTTTTTTCCAAAAATTTTTACGAATATTTTTTTTTGATATAGAAGTGCGCTTTTTTGGAACTGCCATACAATTAGGATAGTTTTTTTATTACTATAGTTCGATGTGAAAGACATTTGTTCTCTAAATGAAAACGAATTATTCTGTAATTAGCCGTATGTCTTATTTATCTTAATTCCCTCTTTCTTTTTTTCTATCTAAAGTAAAACCATTGAATATTATAAATCTTTTCCAAATATTTCATAGATAATAGATCTATATCTATGGATCTCTTTTTATTGTAATGTAAAAGAATCAATTAGTTCAAAAAGAAACTAATTTATATTGTTTTTATAATTTATATCAAAATAAACAAATGTTCTTCGTTTTGGTGTAATGATTTATCCCCACCCCCACCCTCACTCTCACTCTATATATCAAAATTTTGATTTTATTTATTATTATTTAATTTCATTATTATTTATTAAGAGTCATTTTTCTTAATATATATATATAAATGACTAACATAGTTATTTATATTACTTATAATTAATTAATATTACTTAAAATAATAAGATTTTTTTTTATTTTTATTTTTACTAGGAATTTGGTTATTGGCCGATTTTGACTCTGTACTTTCCAATATTGGAACGATTGTGCAAAGATTCAGAACAATTAAGAATATAAAATTCGATTTATTTATCCACTTTTTATTAACCGAACCCCTTTACAAAAGAGATAAAACAAATGAATAAGAAACAAAATTCATCAAGAATCAAAATATTTTTTATTCTTTATTTTTTTTTGTATGGAATATATACATCAATATTCATGGATCATACCTTTCATCCCACTTCCAGTTCCTATTTTGATAGGGGTAGGACTTCTACTTTTTCCTACGGCAACAAAAAATATTCGCCGTATGTGGGCTTTTCCTAGTATTTTATTGTTAACGATAGTTATGATTTTTTCGATCGATCTATCTATTCATCAAATCGAGAATAGTTCTATCTATCAATATGTATGGTCTTGGACTATAAATAATGATCTTTCTTTAGAGTTTGGCTACTTGATTGATTCACTTACTTCTATAATGTCAATATTAATCACTACTGTTGGGATTCTGGTTCTAATTTATAGTGATAGTTACATGTCTCATGATCAAGGCTATTTGAGATTTTTTACTTATCTGAGTTTTTTTAATACTTCAATGTTAGGGTTAGTTACTAGTTCAAATTTGATACAAGTTTATATTTTTTGGGAATTGGTTGGAATGTGTTCTTATCTATTAATAGGTTTTTGGTTCACACGTCCTATTGCGGCAAATGCTTGTCAAAAAGCGTTTGTAACTAATCGTGTGGGGGATTTTGGTTTATTATTAGGAATTTTAGGTTTTTATTGGATAACGGGTAGTTTGGAATTTCGGGATTTATTTCAAATATTCAACAACTTAATTTATAAGAATGAGGTGAATCTTTTTTTTGTTACTTTGTGCGCCCTCTTGTTATTTTGCGGATCAGTTGCGAAATCTGCCCAATTCCCTCTTCATGTATGGTTACCAGATGCTATGGAAGGTCCTACTCCTATTTCCGCTCTTATCCATGCTGCTACTATGGTAGCAGCAGGAATTTTTCTTGTAGCTCGACTTCTTCCTCTTTTCATAGTTATACCCCCCATAATGAGTGTAATAGCTTTGATAGGTATAATAACAGTAGTATTAGGAGCTACTTTAGCTATTGCTCAAAAAGATATTAAGAAAAATTTGGCCTATTCTACAATGTCTCAATTGGGTTATATGATGTTAGCTTTAGGTATGGGCTCTTATCGAGCCGCTTTATTTCATTTGATTACTCATGCTTATTCAAAAGCATTGTTATTTTTAGGATCTGGATCCATTATTCATTCAATGGAAGCTATTGTTGGATATTCTCCAGAGAAAAGTCAAAATATGGTTCTTATGGGCGGTTTAACAAAACATGCCCCAATTACAAAAACCGCTTTTTTAATAGGTACACTCTCTCTTTGTGGTATTCCACCTTTTGCTTGTTTTTGGTCCAAGGATGAGATTCTAAATGATAGTTGGTTGTATTCACCAATTTTCGCAATAATAGCTTGTTCCACAGCAGGATTAACTGCATTTTATATGTTTCGAATCTATTTACTTGTTTTTGAAGGATATTTAAACGTTCATTTTCAAAATTTCAATGGAAAGAAAAATAGTTCTTTCTATTCAATATCTTTATGGGGCAAAGAAGAAAAAAAAAAATTAAAAAACAAAATTCATTTATTAGCTTTATTAACAACTAATAATAATGAAAGGACTTCTTTTTTTCGGAAAAGGACATATTCACATCGAATTAAGCGAAATGTCAAAAGCATAAGACGTCTTTTTCTTGATAGTACCTATTTTGGTACTAAAAACATTCCGTTTTTTTATCCTCATGAATCAGACAATACTATGCTATTTTCTATGCTTGTATTAGTACTATTTACTTTCTTCGTCGGGTCCATAGGAATTTCTTTCAGTCAAGAACCAATAGATTTGGATATTTTATCTAAATTGTTAATTCCGTCTATAGACCTTTTACATCAAAATTCAAAGAATTCTGTGGATTGGTATGAATTTTTTACAAATGCAACTTTTTCGGTGAGTATAGCTTTTTTCGGAATATTTATAGCGTCTTTTTTCTATAAACCAGTTTTTTCATCTTTACTAAATTTGAACTTATTTAATTTATTTCAAAAAAGTGTTCCTAAAAAAATGATTGCTGATAAAATAATCAATGTTATATATGATTGGTCATATAATCGTGGTTATATAGATGCTTTTTTTGAAGTATCTTTAATTGCGAGTGTAAGAAAGGTAGCTAAATTCAATTATTTTTTTGATAGACAAGTAATTGATGGAATTCCAAATGGAATTGGGATTTCCAGTTTTTTTATAGGAGAGGCTATCAAATATGTGGGGGGGGGACGAATTTCTTCGTATATTTTCTTTTTTGTATTAATCTTTTTACTAATTTGTTATTATATATTTCTAGAATAAAATGAGATAATAATGTACTACTATTCAACCTAAATTGGGATTATCCGCTAAGAATTAAAGCTTCGGGTAGATCAAGAAAACAGCAGTATCAGCTGCAACAAGAGTATATTATAAATTCTTTTCTCTTTTTTCTTTTTGTTTTAAAAGATTCTATTCGAAATTATTTTGTATTTTTTTATCTAGATTTAATAGATTCATGGGCGAATGACGGGAATTGAACCCGCGCATGGTGGATTCACAATCCACTGCCTTGATCCACTTGGCTACATCCGCC